GTGGCAATCACACGCTGATTTTTCTCCACCAACCACAAAGACATTGGCACCCTCTACCTAGTGTTCGGTGCCTGAGCCGGAATAGTCGGCACAGCCCTTAGTCTTCTAATTCGAGCAGAACTCAGCCAACCCGGATCCCTGTTAGGCGATGACCAGATTTATAATGTTATTGTTACTGCACACGCATTCGTAATAATTTTCTTCATGGTTATACCAGTAATAATTGGAGGTTTTGGAAATTGACTCGTACCCCTAATGATCGGGGCCCCAGACATGGCCTTTCCACGAATAAATAATATGAGTTTTTGACTTCTACCCCCATCCTTCCTCCTACTCTTGGCCTCTTCAGGTGTTGAAGCCGGAGCAGGAACAGGCTGAACTGTATATCCCCCGCTCGCAGGAAACTTAGCTCACGCAGGGGCCTCCGTAGATTTAACCATCTTCTCCCTACATCTTGCAGGAGTTTCTTCAATTCTAGGAGCAATCAACTTTATTACAACAATTATTAACATAAAACCCCCAGCCATCTCCCAATATCAAACACCCTTATTTGTCTGAGCCGTGTTAATTACAGCCGTCCTCCTACTCCTCTCCCTACCAGTACTAGCAGCCGGAATCACCATGCTTCTAACGGACCGAAATCTTAACACCACCTTCTTTGACCCCGCAGGAGGAGGAGACCCAATCCTCTACCAACACCTATTCTGATTTTTTGGGCACCCTGAAGTATATATTTTAATTTTACCGGGGTTCGGCATGATTTCTCATATTGTAGCCTATTACTCAGGGAAAAAAGAACCTTTCGGGTACATAGGAATAGTTTGAGCTATAATAGCCATTGGTCTCCTGGGCTTCATTGTATGAGCCCACCATATGTTTACAGTAGGTATAGACGTAGACACCCGAGCATACTTTACCTCTGCAACAATGATTATTGCAATTCCCACAGGCGTTAAAGTATTTAGCTGGTTAGCCACTCTGCACGGCGGCTCAATCAAATGAGAGACCCCCCTCCTCTGAGCCCTTGGCTTCATCTTCCTTTTCACAGTCGGGGGATTAACGGGAATTGTCCTTGCCAACTCATCCCTTGATATTGTTTTACACGACACTTACTACGTAGTCGCCCACTTCCACTACGTCCTATCAATAGGAGCCGTCTTTGCCATTATAGGAGCCTTCGTACATTGATTCCCGCTATTTACAGGATATACACTACACAGCACTTGAACAAAAATCCACTTTGGAGTCATGTTCGCAGGTGTTAATCTAACCTTCTTCCCACAACATTTCCTGGGATTAGCAGGCATGCCGCGACGATACTCAGATTATCCGGACGCCTATACCCTCTGAAACACAATTTCTTCCATTGGCTCCTTAATCTCTCTAATTGCAGTAATCATATTCCTATTCATCTTATGAGAAGCATTTGCTGCCAAGCGAGAAGTCCTATCTGTTGAACTTACCTCCACAAATGTAGAGTGACTGCACGGATGCCCTCCTCCCTACCACACCTTCGAGGAGCCAGCATACGTACAAGCCCAACCCTAGCGAGAAAGGAAGGAATTGAACCCCCGTAGACTAGTTTCAAGCCAGCCGCATAACCACTCTGCCACTTTCTTCTATAAGATACTAGTAAAATTGAATATTACACTGCCTTGTCAAGGCAGAATTGTGGGTTAGAACCCTACGTATTTTGAGCTTTTAAAGCTTAATGGCACATCCCTCACAACTAGGATTCCAAGACGCGGCCTCACCTGTAATAGAAGAACTTCTCCACTTCCACGACCATGCACTAATAATCGTTTTTTTAATTAGCACTCTAGTTCTTTATATTATTGTTGCTATGGTTACCACCAAACTAACAAACAAGTATATTCTAGACTCCCAAGAAATTGAAATCGTATGAACTATTTTACCAGCAGTTATTTTAATTCTTATTGCCCTCCCATCCCTTCGAATTCTCTACCTGATGGACGAGATTAATGATCCACACCTAACCGTTAAAGCCATAGGACATCAATGATACTGAAGCTACGAATACACAGACTACGAAGACCTTAGCTTTGACTCATATATGGTCCCCACCCAAGACCTAATCCCCGGACAATTCCGCCTACTTGAAACAGACCATCGAATGGTCGTCCCAATAGAATCACCCGTCCGAGTCCTAGTATCAGCCGAAGACGTCCTTCACTCATGAGCCGTTCCAGCTTTAGGTGTAAAAATAGATGCTGTCCCAGGACGATTAAATCAAACAGCCTTTATCACCGCACGCCCTGGTGTATTTTATGGACAATGCTCTGAAATTTGCGGGGCCAACCACAGTTTCATACCAATCGTGGTAGAAGCCGTCCCCTTGAAACACTTCGAAAATTGGTCCTCCTTAATATTTGCAGACGCCTCGCTAGGAAGCTGAACATGGGATACAGCGTTAGCCTTTTAAGCTAAAAGTTGGTGGCCCCCGACCACCTCTAGTGACATGCCCCAGTTAAACCCTACCCCATGATTCCCAATTCTAGTATTCTCCTGACTTATCTTTTTGACTATTATCCCATCCAAAATCTTAAAACACACTTTTAGCAAGGAGCCAAAATTTGACACCCAAAAATCTAAAAGCGACTCCTGAATTTGACCTTGGCAATAAGCTTCTTCGATCAATTCCTAAGCCCCACACACTTAGGCATTCCCCTAATTGCCATTGCCCTCGTACTCCCATGGACTTTGTACCCCTCCCCGTCAAGCCGATGACTAAATAACCGAGTCATCACCCTACAAAGCTGATTTATTAGCCAATTTACTCAACAACTACTTCTGCCCCTAAACCCCAAAGGCCATAAATGAGCCCTCATCCTGGCCTCTCTAATGGTCTTCCTTGTATCCCTTAATATACTAGGACTTCTCCCCTACACCTTTACCCCTACAACACAACTTTCATTAAATATAGGACTCGCTGTCCCATTTTGGCTAGCTACAGTAATTATTGGGATACGCAACCAACCTAACGCAGCCCTAGGACATCTTTTACCAGAAGGAACCCCTGTACTCCTCATCCCTGTGTTAATTATCATTGAAACTATCAGCCTATTTATTCGACCACTAGCCCTGGGCGTTCGACTAACAGCCAACCTCACAGCCGGACACCTGCTCATTCAACTTATTGCAACCGCAGCTTTTGTCCTTATACCCATAATAACATCTGTAGCCCTCCTAACCCTTATTATCCTCTTCCTCCTTACCCTCTTGGAAGTCGCAGTAGCGATAATTCAAGCCTATGTATTCGTCCTTCTATTAAGCTTGTACTTACAAGAAAACATCTAATGGCCCACCAAGCACACGCGTACCACATGGTTGACCCAAGTCCCTGACCCCTCACCGGGGCAGTAGCCGCTCTCCTAATAACATCAGGTCTCGCAATCTGATTCCACTTCCACTCAACAACACTAATAACCCTAGGACTTATTCTCCTTCTCCTTACAATGTATCAGTGATGACGCGATATTGTACGAGAAGGAACCTTCCAAGGCCACCACACTCCCCCCGTCCAAAAGGGTCTACGATATGGAATAATTTTATTTATCACATCCGAAGTATTCTTCTTTTTAGGGTTCTTCTGAGCCTTCTACCACTCAAGCCTTGCCCCTACACCAGAACTAGGCGGATGCTGACCCCCCACAGGAATTACCACCCTTGACCCATTTGAAGTCCCCCTACTAAATACAGCCGTATTATTAGCATCCGGTGTCACAGTAACCTGAGCTCACCACAGCATTATGGAGGGAAAACGAAAACAAGCTATTCAATCCTTAACCCTGACCATTCTACTAGGATTCTATTTCACCGCCCTACAAGCCATAGAATACTATGAAGCCCCTTTCACAATCGCCGATGGAGTCTATGGCTCAACCTTTTTTGTCGCCACAGGATTCCACGGCCTCCACGTAATCATCGGCTCCACATTCTTAGCAATTTGCCTACTCCGACAGGTTCAATATCACTTCACCTCAGAACACCACTTTGGGTTCGAAGCAGCCGCCTGATATTGACACTTCGTAGATGTTGTATGACTATTCCTATACGTCTCTATTTACTGATGAGGCTCATATCTTTCTAGTATTAAAGTCAGTACAAGTGACTTCCAATCATTTAGTCTTGGTTAAAGCCCAAGGAAAGATAATGAATCTAATTACAACAACTCTGCTAATTACCACAACCTTATCACTTCTACTAGCTTTAGTATCATTTTGACTCCCACAAATAAGCCCAGACGCAGAAAAACTCTCCCCTTACGAATGCGGATTTGACCCCCTCGGCTCTGCACGTCTACCCTTTTCCCTGCGATTCTTCCTAGTTGCCATCCTTTTCCTTCTTTTTGACCTGGAAATCGCCCTACTCCTCCCCCTGCCCTGAGGAAATCAACTATTTAATCCCACCCTTACCTTTTTTTGGGCCGGGTCCCTCGTCATCTTGCTTACCCTTGGCCTAATATATGAGTGATTCCAAGGGGGACTCGAATGAGCAGAATAGGGGGTTACTCCAAAGTAAGACCTCTGATTTCGGCTCAGAAAATTGTGGTTCAAATCCACAACCCCCTTATGACACCAGTACATTTCAGCTTTACCTCAGCCTTCATACTAGGACTTGCAGGCCTAGCCTTCTACCGAACCCATTTGCTGTCGGCCCTACTATGCTTGGAAGGAATAATATTATCATTGTTCATTGCCCTAGCCCTTTGAGCCCTGCAACTGGAAACGACCACTTTCTCCTCCGCCCCCATATTTCTCCTGGCCTTCTCAGCTTGTGAAGCCAGCGCAGGCCTAGCTCTGCTTGTAGCCACAGCCCGGACCCACGGAACTGACCGTCTGCAAAGCCTTAATCTTCTACAATGTTAAAAATTCTCCTCCCTACAATAATATTATTTCCAACAATCTGATTATCTTCACCAAAGTGACTTTGAACTACAACAACAGCTCAAAGCCTGCTTATTGCCCTAGCCAGTCTTACCTGGTTAAAGTGGGACTCAGAAGCAGGATGAACATCCTCCAACCTCTACATGGGAACAGATCAACTCTCCACCCCCTTACTAGTACTTACCTGTTGACTACTCCCACTGATAATTCTCGCCAGTCAGAACCACATCAACCCAGAACCACTAAGCCGACAACGAATATACATTACCCTACTAGCCTCCCTCCAAACCTTTCTAATTATAGCATTTAGCGCAACCGAGATTATTATATTTTATGTTATATTTGAAGCAACCCTAATTCCCACCCTCATCATTATTACCCGATGGGGTAACCAAACCGAACGCCTCAATGCAGGCACTTACTTCCTGTTCTATACACTAGCCGGCTCCCTCCCACTATTAGTTGCCCTCCTACTCCTCCAACAGAACACGGGCACACTATCCATACTGGTCCTTCAATACTCCCAACCCCTGATGCTACACTCATGGGGGGATAAGATCTGATGGGCAGGCTGCCTAATTGCATTCCTTGTAAAAATACCACTTTACGGGGTCCACTTATGACTCCCTAAAGCCCACGTAGAAGCCCCAGTGGCAGGATCAATAGTACTGGCAGCAATTTTACTAAAGCTTGGAGGATACGGTATAATACGAATTACCGTCGTACTAGATCCTCTCACCAAAGACCTAGCTTACCCCTTTATTATCCTCGCTCTATGGGGCATCATTATAACAGGCTCCATCTGCCTTCGACAAACGGACCTAAAATCTCTAATTGCTTACTCTTCCGTAAGCCATATGGGCCTGGTAGCAGCGGGTATCTTAATTCAAACCCCTTGGGGTTTCACTGGAGCAATCATCCTCATAATCGCCCACGGCTTGGTATCATCAGCCCTCTTTTGCCTAGCTAATACAGCTTACGAACGGACCCACACCCGTACAATAATTTTAGCCCGCGGCCTACAAACAATCTTTCCTCTCACCGCTGTATGATGACTATTCGCCAACCTAGCAAACCTTGCCCTGCCACCCCTTCCCAATTTAATAGGAGAACTAATAATTATTACAGCCATGTTTAACTGATCCCCCTGAACACTGATTTTAACCGGCACGGGCACCCTAATTACAGCCGCCTATTCTCTCCACCTCTTCCTCACATCACAACGAGGGCCAGTTCCAACCCATATTATAGGCTTACAACCCTTCCACACTCGAGAACACCTACTAATTACCATGCACTTAATCCCTATTATTCTTCTTATCACAAAGCCAGAACTTATAGCAGGATGATGTTACTGTAAATATAGTTTAAAAAAAATACTAGATTGTGGTTCTAGAGATAAAGGTTAAAATCCCTTTATTCACCGAGAGAGGTCATGAGACAATAGGAACTGCTAATTCTTATGAACATGGTTAAACTCCGTGACTCACTCGCGCTTCTAAAGGATAACAGCTCATCCATTGGTCTTAGGAACCAAAAACTCTTGGTGCAAATCCAAGTAGCAGCTATGTACCCTTCTCAAAGTTACATACCCGGATCAATCACTATTCTTTTAAGCCTCACACTAATTACGCTCCTACTCCCACTACTTACAACTCTGGCCCCCCTTCCACCAAATTCGGACCGGGTTATAATTCACGTAAAAAAAGCAGTGAATACTGCATTCTACCTCAGCACCCTCACACTGATCATATTCCTATTCTTCGACGTCGACTCTATCGTAACTTACTGACACTGAGCAGATATCATAACCTTCAGCATTCTCCTCAGCCTCAAATTCGACTACTACTCTATGATCTTTACACCAATCGCCTTATTCGTAACCCGGTCCATCTTAGACTTCTCAACGTGATACATGGCTGCAGACCCCTACAAAAACCGTTTCTTTAAATATCTCCTGCTTTTCCTAGTAACCATAATTACCCTAGTCACCGCTAACGGCATATTCCAACTATTTGTGGGCTGGGAAGGCGTTGGCATCATATCCTTTTTACTAATCGGCTGATGACACGGTCGTGCAGATGCAAACACAGCAGCCCTGCAAGCAGTCCTTTATAATCGAGTAGGAGACATTGGACTAATCTTAGCCATGGCGTGGCTCGTAACAAACACAAACACATGAGAAATTCAGCAGACCTTCCATCTCACCAAAAACCTTATCCTTACCCTGCCCTTGCTCGGCCTAGTTGTTGCCGCCATGGGAAAATCAGCCCAATTTGGACTTCACCCATGACTTCCTGCTGCCATAGAAGGTCCTACCCCTGTTTCCGCCCTACTTCACTCAAGCACAATAGTTGTAGCAGGCATCTTCTTACTTATTCGATTCCACCCCCTTATAGAAAACAACCCCCTGATCCTCACCACTTGCTTATGCCTCGGCGCCCTAACTTCCCTGTTTGCCGCCACCTGCGCCCTGACCCAAAATGACATCAAAAAAATTGTAGCTTACTCTACCTCGAGCCAACTAGGCCTAATAATAGTAACCATTGGGCTTAACCAACCTCAACTAGCATTCTTTCATATCTGCACACACGCTTTCTTCAAAGCCATGCTCTTCCTCTGCTCCGGTTCAATTATCCATAACCTTAATAATGAACAGGACATCCGCAAAATAGGGGGACTCTTCAAATTAATACCAATCACCTCCTCAGGCCTGACAATCGGAAGCCTTGCACTAACAGGAACCCCCTTCCTAGCAGGCTTCTATTCAAAAGACGCCATCATTGAAGCCCTTAACACCTCATACCTAAACACCTGAGCCCTAACCTTAACACTCATCGCCACATCGTTTACCGCAGTATACAGCTTCCGAATAATTCACCTCGTAACGATAGGCACCCCCCGATTTCTAGCACTAAGCGCCGTAAACGAAAACGACCCCTACATAACCCAACCAATCATGCGCCTGGCCTGAGGAAGCATTATCGCAGGATTTCTCCTCAAATGAATGCTCCTGCCCTCCAAAGCCCCCGTTATAACAATACCCGCCCCCCTAAAAATAGCAGCATTGGCAGTCACAATCGCCGGCCTCATCATTGGCCTAGCACTAGCATCAAAAGCATCAAAAAAATATTTAACCTTCCCCGCTTTACCAACTCGCTGTCTATCCAATATACCCGCTTTCCACAATGCAGTGGTTCATCGTGCAGCACCAAAAATGAAGCTTACGCTAGCGCGAATAATTGCTAAAGAAATAGTAGACAAAGCATGACTTGAAAAACTAGGACCCAAAGGAATTGCAGCAACACAAGTCTCCGCCTCCAAAAAAATAACCAGCGCACAACGATGAACAATCAAAACCTATCTCTCCACACTCCTCCTAACTATAACCCTCGCTTACTTCCTACTACACCCCTAAACGGCCCGAAGAGCCCCCCGACTCAAACCTCGAGTTAACTCCAAAACAACAAAAAGAGTTAACAATAATACTCACCCGCTCACAATTAATATTCCGCCCCCCAAAGAATATATTAAAGCAGCCCCACTAGTATCCCCCCGCAACATGAAAAAATCCTTACCATCCACAACAAACCAAGAACCCTCGAACCAGTTCCCCTGCAGCCACCACCCTATTGCCCCTACTACTAACAAATAAATCAAAACATAACCAATTACTGAGCGATCCCCTCAACTCTCAGGAAACGGCTCCGCGGCTAAAGCTGCAGAATAAGCAAACACAACAAGCATCCCCCCTAAATAAATCAAAAACAGAACTAAAGATAAGAAAGAGCCCCCATGGCCCGCCAAAATACCGCAACCAACCCCTGCTGCCACAACCAACCCTAAAGCAGCGAAATAGGGCGCAGGATTAGAAGCCACAGCCACCAAACTTACTACCAACCCCAATAAAAGTAAGAAAAAAATATAATTCATAGTTCTTGCTCGGATTCTAACCCAGACTAATGGCTTGAAAAACCACCGTTGTTTTTCAACTACAAAAACCCTTTATCCCTTAATGGCCAGCCTACGAAAAACACACCCCCTATTAAAAATAGCAAACAACGCATTAATTGACCTACCAGCCCCAGCTAATATTTCTGCATGATGAAACTTTGGTTCTCTTTTAATCCTATGTTTAATAATACAAATCTTAACAGGACTCTTCCTTGCTATACACTATACCTCAGACATTAATACAGCTTTCTCCTCCGTGGCCCACATTACTCGAGACGTAAACTACGGATGAATTCTCCGAAACCTCCACGCTAACGGAGCCTCATTCTTCTTCATCTGCCTATACCTTCACATTGGCCGAGGTCTCTACTATGGCTCCTTCGTCTACAAAGAAACATGAAACATTGGTGTAGTACTTTTACTGTTAGTTATAGCAACTGCTTTTGTAGGTTACGTCCTTCCTTGAGGCCAAATATCTTTTTGAGGCGCCACAGTAATTACAAACCTTCTATCTGCTATCCCGTATGTCGGAACTCAATCAGTGCGATGAATATGAGGGGGGTTCTCTGTAGAATACCCAACTCTAACACGATTTTTCGCTTTCCACTTTATTTTACCATTTGCAATTGTAGCAGCAACCGCACTACACGCCCTTTTCCTGCACGAGACAGGATCAAACAACCCAACCGGACTAAACTCGAACGCAGATAAAATCTCTTTCCACCCCTATTTCTCCTACAAAGACCTTCTTGGCTTCCTAACCCTTCTTACAGCCCTAGTATTACTGGCCCTCTTCTCCCCCAACCTCCTAGGCGACCCCGACAACTTCATCCCCGCTAACCCAATGGTTACACCGGTACACATCAAACCTGAATGATACTTTCTATTTGCCTACGCCATTTTACGATCTATCCCCAATAAACTGGGGGGAGTCCTAGCTCTGCTAGCCTCAATCCTCATCCTCATACTAGTCCCATTTTTACACACATCAAAACAACAGGGACTTACATTTCGACCAATCGCCCAATTCTTGTTTTGACTACTAGTCGCAGATGTGGTAATTTTAACATGAATTGGAGGCATACCCGCAGAACCCCCCTTCATCATCATCGGCCAAGTCGCCTCCGTCCTTTACTTTACACTATTCCTCATCCTTAACCCCCTAGCTGGATGACTTGAAAACAAATCACTTAATTGAGCTTGCCCTAGTAGCTTAACACTAAAGCGTCGGTCTTGTAATCCGAAGATCGGAGGTTAAAATCCCCCCTAGCGCCCAGAAAGGAGAGACTTCAACTCCCACCGCTAACTCCCAAAGCTAGCATTCTAAATTTAACTACCTTCTGCATACTTAACCGCTACAACAGTACACCACCGCATTATAGTGTTACACACTGTCCCCGCGAAACATATAACACACATACCAGTACCTCAGCACAAGTATGTATGTACTAGTACATTATATGGTATATATTACATATGTACTAGTACATTATATGGTATATATTACATATGTACTAGTACATTATATGGTATATATTACATATGTACTAGTACATTATATGGTATATATTACATATGTACTAGTACATTATATGGTATATATTACATATGTACTAGTACATTATATGGTATATATTACATATGTATTAGTACATTAAAACAAGACGGACAATACAAGATATTAATACACAATAACAACACCATAAACTGAAGAATACATAAGACATCATACTAAGCTCTACAAGATCATTGAGTTAACCTGATAACTTGAATAATCCCCATTACTCCTTCACAAATTTTTCTATGCTAGGACTCAACTAAAATTGAATTTAACTATATTAATGTAGTAAGAGACCACCAACCAGTTTAATTGAAAGTATTCAGTCCTTGATAGGTCAGGGACAAAAATTGTGGGGGTTGTACAACTGAACTATTACTGGCATCTGGTTCCTATTTCAGGGCCATATTAAATAAAACTCCCCCCCCGGATAATTATACCTGGCATCTGATTATTGGTGTTAAATCGATTGTCCATGACCCACCATGCCAAGGCGTTCTTTTATATGCATAAGGTTCTTTTTTTTAGGTCACCTTCATTTGACATTTGGTCACTTTCAGAGTAATAGTAGATAAGGTGGTATATTTCCTTGATATAAACATTATAGATGTAACACTTCAAAGACATTATTAGGATACTTGCATAATTCTATATCAAGAGCATACACTATTATTACCTTCCTCATTGATACCTAAGATTACCCCCTCCTCCCACAATAAAAACCTATAATTTTTCGGTAAACCCCCCCTACCCCCCATGTCGAACGAATTCATATATAGCCTGTCAAACCCCAAAACCAGGCAAGACTCGACCGACATCATCAACGAATGATTTTATGTGTTGATATATAATGTTAACATAAATAGCTATATGTATGCGCCTTGTATTAGCTATGTCCGGACACATGTCTAAAATTGCTATTTTATCTAAACTATATATAGTTAACTAATTATAACATATCTAATTATATACATTACTTATAGGTATACCACAGCTAGTGTAGCTTAAGTAAAGCATAACACTGAAGATGTTAAGATGGACCCTAGAAAGTTCCACAAGCACAAAGGCCTGGTCCCGACTTTACTATCGGCTTTAACCCAATTTATACATGCAAGTATCCGCACCCCTGTGAGAATGCCCTCAATTCCCCGCCCGGGAATAAGGAGCTGGCATCAGGCACACTTATTTAGCCCAAGACGCCTTGCTTCAGCCACACCCCCAAGGGAACTCAGCAGTGATAAATATTAAGCCATAAGTGAAAACTTGACTTAGTTAGGGTTAACTTAGGGTCGGTAAAACTCGTGCCAGCCACCGCGGTTATACGAGAGACCCCAGTTGATAGCTACGGCGTAAAGAGTGGTTAAGGATTTTCAACAAATAAAGTCAAAGATCTCCCTAGCTGTCGCACGCACCCCCGGAGACACGAAGCCCCAACACGAAAGTAACTTTATTATCACCCCGACCCCACGAAAGCTAAGAAACAAACTGGGATTAGATACCCCACTATGCTTAGCCTTAAACCTAGATGTTTTAAATACAAGCAACATCCGCCAGGGTACTACGAGCGCTAGCTTAAAACCCAAAGGACTTGACGGTGTCTCAGACCCGCCTAGAGGAGCCTGTTCTAGAACCGATAATCCCCGTTAAACCTCACCACCCCTAGTCTTTTCCGCCTATATACCGCCGTCGCAAGCTTACCCTGTGAAGGTCCTATAGTAAGCAAAATGGGTAAAACCCAAAACGTCAGGTCGAGGTGTAGCTTACGAGGTGGGAAGAAATGGGCTACATTTTCTATAGCAGAATACTACGAACGGCACTATGAAACTAGTGCCCGAAGGTGGATTTAGAAGTAAAAAACAAATAGAGAGTCTTTTTGAACCAGGCTCTGAGACGCGTACACACCGCCCGTCACTCTCCCCATTACCCCTTAACTTAAGTAAATAACCAGACAAACCAAAAAGCGGGGAGGCAAGTCGTAACATGGTAAGTGTACCGGAAGGTGTACTTGGAACATCAGAATGTGGCCGAGACAGTTAGGCACCTCCCTTACACTGAGATTACATCCATGCAAATTGGATCGTTCTGAGCTAAACAGCTAGCCCAAACCCCAAGACTAACTTAACAACATTATTAATCTTACCTAACCCCAACAAAATGAATTAAAACATTCTCCAGCCTTAGTACGGGCGACGGAAAAGGCACCATTGAAGCAATAGAAAGAGTACCGCAAGGGAAAGCTGAAAAAGAAATGAAACAACCCATTTAAGCCTAAAAAAGCAGAGATTTACCCTCGTACCTTTTGCATCATGATTTAGCTAGAATTCTTGAGCAAAGAGAACTTTAGTTCAAACCCCCGAAACCAAGTGAGCTACCCCGAGACAGCCTATTATAGGGCCAACCCGTCTCTGTGGCAAAAGAGTGGGAAGATCCCCGGGTAGCGGTGACAGACCTATCGAACTTGGTGATAGCTGGTTGCCTAGAAAATGGATAGAAGTTCAGCCTCGTATTCCTCTCCCACAAAACACCATTAACCACACGAGACAGAGAAAATCACGAGAGTTAGTCAAAGGGGGTACAGCCCCTTTGAACCAGGCCACAACCTGACCCAGGAGGTTAAGGATCATATTCAACAAGATAACTGCTTCAGTGGGCCTAAAAGCAGCCACCTGACTAGAAAGCGTTAAAGCTCAGGCAGACTTTAAATCTATTATTCTGATAATTTAATCCTAAACCCCTACTTATACTAGGCCACTCCATGCCCACATGGAAGAGATACTGCTAAAATAAGTAACAAGAAGGTAACCCCTTCTCCTTCGCTCACGTGTAAGTTAGATCGGACCAACCACTAATAACTAACGAACCCAACCCAAGAGGGAAAAGTGGCCACACAATAAAACCAAGAAAATCCCACATTCTTTTTTAATCGTTAACCCCACACCGGAGAGCTGAACGGAAAGACTAAAAGAAAAGGAAGGAACTCGGCAAACACAAGCCTCGCCTGTTTACCAAAAACATCGCCTCCCGCAAAAATCAAAGTATAGGAGGTCCTACCTGCCCAGTGATTAAATTAAACGGCCGCGGTATTTTGACCGTGCTAAGGTAGCGCAATCACTTGTCTTTTAAATGAAGACCTGTATGAATGGTGGAACGAGGGCTTAACTGTCTTCCTTCTCAGGTCAGTGAAATTGATCTGCCCGTGCAGAAGCGGACATAAAGATACAAGACGAGAAGACCCTTTGGAGCTTAAGACATAAGATCAATTGTGTCAAAAACCCTTAATAAAAAGAACCAAACAAAACAATACCTGATCGACGTCTTCGGTTGGGGCGACCACGGGGGAAAACAAAGCCCCCACGTAGAACGGGACAACCCCTAAAACTAAGAGGGACACCTCTAAGTCACAGAACCTCTGACTTAAAAGATCCGGCACACGCCGATTAACGAACCAAGTTACCCTAGGGATAACAGCGCAATCCCCTCCAAGAGTCCATATCGACAAGGGGGTTTACGACCTCGATGTTGGATCAGGACATCCTAATGGTGCAGCCGCTATTAAGGGTTCGTTTGTTCAACGATTAAAGTCCTACGTGATCTGAGTTCAGACCGGAGCAATCCAGGTCAGTTTCTATCTGTAAAGCTATTCTTCCTAGTACGAAAGGACCGGAAAAATAAGGCCCATACTCCAAGCACGCCTTACCCCAACTTGATGAAACCAACTTAACCAAACAAAGGAAAAGCACAACACTCTCCCGAGACAAGAGACTATTAAGGTGGCAGAGCCCGGCAATTGCAAAAGGCCTAAGCCCTTTCCCTCAGAGGTTCAAATCCTCTCCTTAGTTATGCTAACCCTACTGATTACACACCTAATTAACCCCTTAGCCTATATTGTGCCTGTCCTACTAGCCGTGGCTTTCCTAACACTACTAGAACGAAAAGTTTTAGGTTATATACAACTACGAAAAGGTCCAAACGTCGTGGGGCCTTATGGACTCCTTCAACCCATTGCAGATGGCGTCAAACTTTTTATTAAAGAACCAGTACGCCCCTCGACCTCCTCCCCCTTCCTATTCTTGGCAACACCGATTTTAGCCCTCACCCTAGCCCTAACACTATGAGCACCAATGCCTATCCCATACCCAGTCGCAGACTTAAACTTAGGCATTCTCTTCATCTTAGCCCTCTCAAGCCTTGCCGTATATTCAATTTTAGGGTCCGGATGGGCATCAAATTCAAAATATGCCCTCATCGGAGCCCTTCGAGCCGTAGCTCAAACCATCTCTTACGAAGTAAGTCTAGGCCTAATTCTTCTCTCAGTCATTTTATTCACAGGAGGCTTTACCCTACAAATATTTAATGTTACACAAGAAGCCGCCTGACTTCTCCTACCAGCCTGACCACTAGCAGCAATATGATACATTTCTACCCTCGCAGAAACCAACCGAGCCCCATTTGACCTTACCGAAGGTGAGTCAGAATTAGTCTCTGGGTTTAATGTAGAATATGCCGGAGGCCCCTTCACACTGTTCTTCCTAGCTGAATACGCCAATATCCTATTAATAAACACCTTATCTACAATCCTCTTTTTAGGAGCCTCACATAATCCACTAATGCCGGAGCTAACCTCAATCAATCTTATAACCAAAGCCGCATTCCTCTCAGTCCTATTTTTATGAGTTCGAGCCTCTTATCCCCGATTCCGATATGATCAACTAATACACCTAGTTTGAAAAAGCTTCCTGCCCATAACATTAGCACTTATTTTATGACATGCTGCCCTCCCCCTCGCATTTGCAGGTCTCCCCCCACAACTATAAATAACAGGGAGTTGTGCCTGAGCGCCCAAGGACCACTTTGATAGAGTGACTAACGGGGGTTAAAATCCCCCCAACTCCTAGGAAGAAGGGATTTGAACCCATGCTCAAGAGATCAAAACTCCAGGTGCTTCCTCTACACCACTTCCTAGTGAAATCAGCTAAAGAAGCTTTTGGGCCCATGCCCCAAAGATGTAAGTTAAAATCCTACTTTCGCTAATGAATCCATACGTACTTGCCGTGTTTCTATCTAGTCTCGGCTTAGGAACAACTCTTACCTTTGCCAGCTCGCACTGACTCCTAGCCTGAATAGGCCTAGAAATCAACACCCTAGCTATTATTCCCCTTATAGCTCAACACCACCACCCCCGAGCAGTAGAGGCCACAACCAAATATTTCCTGACCCAAGCAACTGCTGCGGCCACAATCCTATTTGCCAGCACCACAAACGCATGAATTACAGGAGAGTGAAATATCACCCACCTCGCCCACCCCACCGCAGCCGCCCTCACCATGACAGCCTTGGCCCTCAAAATTGGCCTTGCACCCCTACATTTCTGACTTCCAGAAGTATTACAAGGTCTAGACCTCACAACAGGGTTAATTTTGTCCACCTGACAAAAGCTAGCCCCATTTGCACTACTAGTACAAATAGCCCACACCACCCACCCTGCCATCATAACAGCCCTAGGCATTACATCAACCCTCATTGGAGGATGAGGAGGGCTAAACCAAACCCAGCTGCGAAAGATCTTAGCCTACTCATCAATCGCACACCTTGGCTGAATAATTATTATTCTTCAATATATACCACAACTCACCACCCTTGCACTAGGAATGTATATCATTATAACCTCAGCAGCCTTCTTAACTTTCAAAATAATAATAACAACAAACCTTGGCACCCTAGCCCTAGCCTGAGCCAAAAACCCCGTAGCCTCAACAGTTGCTGCCCTGGTCCTCCTCTCACTAGGCGGCCTCCCCCCTTTAACAGGCTTCATGCCTAAATGACTAATTCTGCAAGAACTGACAAAACAAGACCTACCACTTACCGCCACCTTAGTGGCCCTAAGTGCTCTAATCAGCCTCTACTTTTACCTGCGACTCTGCTATACTATGACTCTTACAATCTCGCCCAACACGAATCACTCCATAACCCCATGACGCCTCACAACCACACAAACACTACTCCCTCTAGCAATTACCACAACCGCAGCCCTAATACTACTCCCAATAACCCCCGCTATCATAGCATCAACATTTTAAGAGACTTAGGATAAGACAAGACCAAGGACCTTCAAAGCCCTAAGCAGGAGTGAAAATCTCCTAGTCCCTGAATAAGGCTTGCAGGACTTTATCCCACAGCTTCTGAATGCAACCCAGACACTTTAATTAAGCTAAAGCCTTTCTAGATGAGAAGGCCTCGATCCTACAAACTCTTAGTTAACAGCTAAGCGCTCAAACCAGCGAGCATTCATCTAACCTTTCCCCGCCGTCTCAGAAAAAGGCGGGGAAAGCCCCGGCAGGGGGTAGCCTGCGCCCTCAGATTTGCAATCTAATGTGCTTTACACCACGGGACCGTCTGGTAAGGAAAGGACTCAAACCTTTGTTCATGGGGCTACAACCCACCACCTAAACTCTCGGCCACCTTACCT